CGAAATTCAACTTAATTGAAAAAGTAAAGCAATTCTATTTGCTCACAAGAAATTTGTTCCCCACCATACTTTCTTTCCCTCTGTTTGTCCACTACCACGCCCAAATCTAAGTAAAGGAAGTCCAAGAGACAGAGTAAAGGAAGTCCAAGAGACAGACCCGAATAAAGAATAAATAGTAATCTTTGACAAAACAAATAAGAAGAAAAAAGATTATTACTTCAATACAACAATACAAGAAGAATCGACACAAGAAAAAGGCTTTTTTGCCTTTTTCTTGTGCCCAATAGAGCATTAAGAAGACCCGCAATTCCTCCTAAAAGGACTTCTTTCTTTTATTGTTCTCGCCTCTGCCTTGGATTCTTTTCTTTTGCATGAGATAGAAATAAAGAATTCCAGAAATCAAGGCTTTTTACCAACTTGCTGGTAAGAAATCCCGGGATCTAGAAATTCATTTCGTACAATTGAACCTTTTCAAACTGTTTCTTTTTGAGAACCAAAAAAACTTGTGCCAAAATAACAGATGCGAAGAAGAACAAAAGGCCTTGGACGCGCAATGGATCCTGAAGCACTATTTCTGCATCCCCCTGCCCAAACCCTCCCACATTAGGATTGCTTGTTAATGGTTGATCAAGCTTGATCGATTCCCCCTCTGAAACAAGAAGTTCTGGTCCGGGAGGTATAATATCAATCACTTGGCGTCCATCCGACGCATCGACTATGGATATTTCATATCCCCCCTTTTCTTTACGTAGTATTTTTTTTACTATACCTGTTGAGGTAGCATTATAGACCGTATTGTTACTCTTGCTACCATCAGGATAGATCTGTCCCCTTCCTCGGTTTCCCCCTACATATATGGGATATTTTAAGAAATGAACGTCTTTTTTCGTAGCGGGATCGGGAGAAAGAATGGGAAAGACAATTTCACTATATTTCTTACCGGGAACAGGGCCTATCACAAGAATATTTTTTTTATTGGGACGATAACTCTGAAAAGAGAGATTTCCTATCTTTTCTTTCAACTCAGGGGAAATACGTTCGGGCGGCGCTAATTCGAATCCCTCGGGCAAAATAAGAACAGCACCTACATTCAACCCTCCCTTTTTCCCATTAGCAAGAACTTGTTTCAGCTGCATATCATAAGGGATTCGAAGAACTGCTTCAAATACAGTATCAGGAAGCACAGCTTGGGGAACTTCAATATCCACGGGCTTATTAGCTAAATGGCAATTGGCACATACAATTCGTCCAGTTGCTTCCCGCGGGTTTTCATAACCCTGCTGCGCAAAAATGGGATACGCGTTTGAAATAGATGTTCGAGTTATTACGTATATCATGATCGATACAGAAATCGATCGAATCATCTGTTCCTTTAACCAAGAAAAAGTATTTCTATTTTCCATGTCCAATCGCAGATCCCGGAATTTCTACAATAAATTAGATAGGTAGCTAAGCTAATCTAGTTCCCTATACACAAGTATGTTGTCATTCTACTGCAACAGTTATACTGGAATGATTAATACCTTGAGCAGATAGAAAGAATTTTGCTAAAAAGGAAAAGGCCTTTCTTTCTAAAGGAAGAAAGATGCTAATTTGATTAATATTTGGAAATCAAATGAGTGAATTTATGCTTCACTAATTGAATGATAAATGACTACAAGTGAAGGAGATAGACGGTTTAAACAAAAAAAGACCCAAAATTTCAAACACGTGTCTAGAATCACAGGAAAACTACAAACAAAAATAGTGAAAATTAGCTCATTAGGAGCCCACCCAAGATCGTTGTACACCCAACGAATTAGTAATTCCCAACCGCGGGTGGAGTGAAATCCAACAAAAAAATCAGTAACTAAAAGAATAAAAAAAGCTTTTATTGAGTCATTTAAGTTATAGAAGAATTCCCGAACCCAAGAATTCAAAATGACAAGTTCCTCTTTACCCAGAAAAAAAGAACCACTTAGAATAGCCAAACAGATTATATTTGTTGAGAAATGCAAAATGATATGAAGATGATCCTCATTATCTATTTTGACCAATTGTATTATTTCCTTGTGTATTCCTATAGGAAGTTTTTGTACATGTGTCTTCGGTTTCTCTTTTATCATTTCGTCCAAGAGAAAAAGTTCTTCTAATTCTATGAATCCTTCTAGAATTCTTTTCTCTTGAATATCCGTTAATAGAGTTTCGGATTGACTGGTATTCGACCAATTCTTAATCCAAACTTCCAGACATTTGTTAAAAGAGAAAGAGACTCCCCAGGGCAAAAGTACGATAAATACAAGATATAGGAAAGAAGGCAATGCTTTCTTTTTTTTCATTTTTGATCTGTAAATTGAGTTGTTAATGAATCCGCTTCATTCGCAGACTCTATTTCATTCGCTGACTCTATATGATATTTCTTTTCTTTGAAGCAAAAATTCTATAACAAGGTTTGAGATTTTGTGTTTGTATCTATTTCTCTTATGAAAGAATATTATGCCATATATCTCGCTTGGACAAAACAAAATAGAAACAATTTTTTCTTATCCTCTTTTGTTCCTTCCTTTAGATAAATACTCGAAAATCCCCTTACAATTGAAAAAAAAAATTGCAATAGCTACTCAAAATACTTCAATCGGTACGCGCAAAAAATAGGCCAATTCGGCAGCTTTTTGTTCAATTTCTCGTGGAGTAAAAAACTTATCATCAGTACGAGTCAAGGGAATGACCCCCTGGCCGCGGATTTCCATATAAAGGATACGACGAGAATAAAGACCTTCTTTAACCTGAATTCTAATTGATTGGATATCCCGCATAAGGAATCGAAGGAAGATGCGACGTTTTATTCCAGGGAATCCCCATCGAAAAATAGACACTATTCCCTCTTTTCTATCGAATCGGTCATAACCACTGCCTACGTTCCACAAAATAGTGCACCACAAATAGGAGCTAATGAATAGGCCCGCAATTCCGTAGAAAGACATCACGACCCCCTGTGGAAAAAAAAGAATTTGTTGAGATGGAAGTACGGATATCATATTCTTACCAAGATAACTGGAAGCTCCAACCGCTAAGAATCCTAATGAACCTAGAAAAAGAATACAGGCCCAGAAAAAATTACCTCTTTTTCGAGAACCCTTTAGAAGTTCTATCCATATGTGTTCTGATCGCCAATTCATATTAGATATACAAAATTCAGCAGCGGTCAATTCAAATTGAGAGAATAAGCTAAACGATTTTGACTTTACTTTTTTTGATTCTGAAATCGCCTTCAGCAGCTAGTACTCCTGTGAAAAAATAGGTTAGATACATTAACTTTCTATTCAAAAAAATTCGTGGATCCACTAAAAAAAACTTGCTATACTCGGCTACGCATATGAATGGATTTATGCTCGTAGCCTATATCTGCATATAGAAGTTTTTCCTTTGTGTGTAGAAAGAGCTACATACCCTATCATATTATATTACTTACACTAAAAAATATCTGTATTATGACCCTGGAAATACATTGAGAAAATTTGGCCCATCGGTTCTAGACAATCTTATTTTTCTGCACATAAAGAAATAAGGAAGCCATTGCAATTGCCGGAAATACTAAGCCTACTAAAGGCACGAAAATAGAGGGTAAGTTGAAATCTGTCATAGAATAGGCGTCTCAATTCAAATTTACTATTTCTATCTATTCGAAATATATCTTAAGATTCTTAAGATATAATTAAGTATATCTATTATAAGGAATATTGACTATTATATTTTGGAGTTTTTTAGATATAGATTTTCTAGAATACTTTAGTATTCTAGAAAATCTATATCTAAAAAAAAATGAATGGAATGGATAATAAAAAAATTGCAAAAAAGGAAAGGGAAACTCATTAAAAAGATTTGATTTTTCTTTTCCTATTCTCATGGCCTTTGTATCTTTCTAATCGAACTTCAAATTGGATTCAAAAGAAAGCGATTGTGAAAACGAAAGAAATACCTGTTTCAGAATACCCTTTAATTTAAAGAGTAAAAGTGGAATAGAATACCCGGTTGAAGGGTAATGATCATACGTCTGTAATGCATTGTATGTCCCAGAATAGGTCCCATTCTTCTACCCTTTCCGGGTAGTCGATGGCTATTCACAGCTACTACCTTAACACCAAAGAAGAGTTCGACCCAATGCTTTATTTCTGTCTTAGTGAATCCCGATTCGACATTAAAAGTATACTGCGTATTTGATTCCATTATGGTACGATAATACTATATATATATTTTTTTTTTATTCTATTATAGTTTTCTATATATATTCTAGATATATAGAATAGAAGAATCTCGATTTGTCAAGTCTCATTATCGTATCAAGATCTATTTAAATTCGGCTCAATCTTTTTTTTTTAGAAAAAAAAGATTGAGCCGAATTTAATTCCAATCAATTAGAAGAATAAAGAAGAATTGCTGCATTTCGTAACTGATTTTTTTCTTTCTATTTCGCTTCTTTTTTATTTAGACTTTCTTTATATATTGTTTTATCCACTTAATCAATAGTATCTACCGGCTCGAACTCAAATTTGATCGCCTTCCATACTTCACAAGCTGCGGCTAGTTCAGGACTCCATTTGCAAGCTTCGCGGATAATTTCATTACCTTCACGAGCAAGATCACGCCCTTCGTTACGAGCTTGTACACAGGCTTCTAAAGCCACCCGATTAGCTGCTGCACCCGGTGCATTCCCCCAAGGATGTCCTAAAGTTCCTCCACCAAATTGTAATACGGAATCGTCCCCAAAGATTTCGGTCAAAGCTGGCATATGCCAAACATGAATACCCCCTGAAGCTACCGGTATAACACCTGGCATGGATACCCAGTCCTGAGTGAAAAAGATACCGCGAGCACGATCTTTTTCAATAAAATCATCGCGCAATAAATCAACAAAACCTAAAGTTATTTCGCGTTCCCCTTCTAACTTACCTACTACTGTACCAGAGTGGATATGATCTCCCCCAGACATACGCAATGCTTTAGCTAATACACGGAAATGCATACCATGATTTTTCTGTCTATCAATAACTGCATGCATTGCTCGGTGAATGTGAAGAAGTAGGCCGTTATCGCGGCAATAATGAGACAAACTAGTATTTGCAGTGAATCCTCCTGTTAAGTAGTCATGCATTACAATAGGAACCCCTAATTCCCTCGCAAATGCAGCTCTCTTAATCATTTCTTCGCATGTACCTGCAGTCGCATTCAAGTAATGCCCCTTGATTTCACCGGTTTCAGCCTGTGCTTTATAAATTGCTTCGGCACAAAAGACAAAACGGTCTCTCCAGCGCATAAATGGTTGTGAGTTTACGTTTTCATCATCTTTGGTAAAATCAAGTCCACCGCGTAGACACTCATAACACGCTCTACCATAATTTTTTGCGGATAATCCCAATTTTGGTTTAATAGTACATCCCAATAAAGGACGACCATACTTGTTCAACTTATCCCTTTCAACTTGGATACCATGAGGCGGACCTTGGAAAGTTTTTGAATAAGCAGTGGGAATTCGTAGATCCTCCAAACGTAGAGCACGTAGGGCTTTGAAACCAAATACGTTACCTACAATGGAAGTAAACATGTTAGTAACAGAACCCTCTTCAAATAGGTCTAATGGGTAAGCTACATAACAGATATATTGATTTTCATCCCCAGGAACGGGCTCGATGTGATAGCATCGTCCTTTGTAACGATCAAGACTGGTAAGTCCATCAGTCCAAACAGTTGTCCATGTACCAGTAGAAGATTCCGCAGCTACTGCAGCCCCTGCTTCTTCAGGCGGAACCCCGGGCTGAGGAGTTACTCGGAATGCTGCCAATATATCAGTATCCTTGGTTTCGTACTCCGGAGTGTAGTAAGTCAATTTATAATCCTTAACACCAGCTTGAAATCCAACACCTGCTTTAGTTTCTGTTTGTGGTGACATAAGTCCCTCCCTACAATTCATGAATTAAGAATTCTCACAACGACAGGGTCTACTCGATATGGATTAGGTGTAAATGAAACCTTTGCAAAAAGAAAAAAAAGGATATTCAATTAATATCAACTCATTAAAGAAAAAAGGAATATACTTAAGTTAATGAATATGTTTCATTCATATATAATGCGTACACTCTGTGTACGTTCTATCCTATAAGAATTCTACTATAGGAATTCGATAGGAATTGAGTTGTTGTTATGGAATTGAGTTGTTGTTATGGTAAGTTAACAAGGTTCATTATTAAACCATGGATTTGATTTATCAAATCCATCATTATTGTATACTCTTTGATAGATATAGCGCAACCCAAACCAATCCCTAATCCTTATTTTCCAATTTTACAGGTTCTTAATATGATATGCCCCTTTCTTTTTTTGAATCTAATACCTAAATACTAAGAAAATTCTCTGTTGACAGCAATCTATGCTTCACAGTAGTATATATTTTGTATATCGAAGTCCTACAGGTCCTTCACAAAAGGCAAAATGTATATGAAAAAAAAGGATTGATTGAACTTTCCAACGGACTCATTCCATGAGTAAACGATTAAATGGGATTCGCTTGGGCAACGAAATCAAGTGCTAGTCCCCTTTTCTTTTTTATTGAATTAACTAATTCATTTCCTTTTAACTTTTGGATTTTTGGATATTTTTTTGGATTTGATTTGGCATTATTCAACAAGCAAAAAAAAAGAAAAATTTCGACAAATTCCTTTTTTTTGATAATTATGTGATAATTATGAGAACCAATCCTACTACTTCGCGTCCCGGGGTTTCCACAATTGAAGAAAAAAGCGCAGGGCGTATTGATCAAATTATTGGACCCGTGCTGGATATCACTTTTCCCCCAGGCAAGTTGCCTTATATTTATAACGCTTTGATAGTCAAGAGTCGAGACACTGCCGATAAGCAAATTAATGTGACTTGTGAGGTACAACAATTATTAGGAAATAATCGAGTTAGAGCTGTAGCTATGAGTGCTACAGACGGGTTGATGAGAGGAATGGAAGTGATTGACACGGGAGCTCCTCTGAGTGTTCCAGTCGGTGGAGCTACTCTCGGACGAATTTTTAATGTTCTTGGGGAGCCTATTGACAATTTGGGTCCTGTAGATACTAGCGCAACATTCCCTATTCATAGATCCGCGCCTGCCTTTATCGAGTTAGATACAAAATTATCTATCTTTGAAACAGGTATTAAGGTGGTCGATCTTTTAGCTCCTTATCGTCGTGGAGGAAAAATCGGATTATTTGGGGGGGCAGGAGTAGGTAAAACAGTACTCATCATGGAATTAATCAATAACATTGCTAAAGCTCATGGAGGTGTATCTGTATTTGGCGGAGTAGGGGAACGGACTCGTGAAGGAAATGATCTTTATATGGAAATGAAGGAATCTGGAGTAATTAATGAAAAAAATATTGAGGAATCGAAGGTAGCTCTAGTCTATGGGCAAATGAATGAACCGCCGGGAGCTCGTATGAGAGTTGGTTTAACTGCCCTAACTATGGCAGAATATTTCCGAGATGTTAATAAGCAAGACGTGCTTTTATTCATCGATAATATTTTTCGTTTTGTTCAAGCGGGATCGGAGGTATCCGCCTTATTAGGGAGAATGCCTTCTGCAGTGGGTTATCAACCTACTCTTAGTACAGAAATGGGTTCTTTGCAAGAAAGAATTGCCTCTACCAAAAAGGGATCTATAACTTCGATCCAAGCAGTTTATGTACCCGCAGACGATTTGACCGACCCTGCTCCTGCCACAACATTTGCACATTTGGACGCTACTACCGTACTTTCTAGAGGATTGGCTTCCAAGGGTATTTATCCCGCAGTAGATCCTTTAGATTCAACTTCAACTATGTTACAGCCTCGGATCGTTGGCAACGAACATTATGAAACTGCGCAAAGAGTTAAGGAAACTTTACAACGTTACAAAGAACTTCAGGACATTATCGCAATTCTTGGGTTAGATGAATTGTCGGAGGAGGATCGTTTAACTGTAGCAAGAGCACGAAAAATTGAGCGGTTCTTATCACAACCTTTCTTTGTGGCAGAAGTTTTTACCGGTTCTCCAGGAAAGTATGTTGGTCTTGCAGAAACCATTAGGGGATTTCAACTAATCCTTTCCGGAGAATTAGATGGCCTACCCGAACAGGCTTTTTATTTGGTAGGGAACATTGATGAAGCTAGCACGAAAGCTATAAATTTAGAAGAGGAGAACAAATTGAAGAAATGAAATTAAATCTTTATGTACTGACTCCTAAACGAATTATTTGGGATTGTGAAGTGAAAGAAATCATTTTATCTACTAATAGCGGGCAAATTGGTGTATTACCAAACCACGCCCCCATTAACACAGCTGTAGATATGGGCCCTTTGAGAATACGCCTCCTCAACGACCAATGGTTAACCGCGGTTCTGTGGAGTGGTTTTGCGAGAATAGTGAATAATGAGATCATTATTTTAGGAAATGATGCAGAACTAGGCAGTGACATTGATCCAGAAGAAGCTCAACAAGCACTTGAAATAGCCGAAGCTAATTTGAGTAGAGCTGAAGGTACGAAAGAAGTGGTTGAAGCGAAGCTAGCTCTCAGACGAGCTAGGATACGAGTCGAGGCTGTCAATTGGGTTCCCCCATCCAATTGAAGACAATCCAAAGGTTTCGTTGATACAAATAAAAAAGAAAGAAAGGTAGAATAAAAAGGAAAGAAAGGTAGAAAAAGTTATTAGATAGCGAAGCGAAGTAAGTCCAATGCTATCTAGTAATTTTTCTACCTACCTACCTACTATTGGATTTGAACCAATGACTCCCGCCGTATGAAAGCAATACTCTAACCACTGAGTTAAGTAGGCAATTTATCACCACAAAAGAAGCCTCATTACTTCGATCGATTATAGATCGAATGCTTTTTATAAGCAATACCGCCCCGTTATTGGTATGTTATATAGTAAACAGATCAAAGGGGTATCCTCTGGCATTAGAGAATATTCATCTTGACAAGAAATTATCTATATGTTAAGATATCTCTGACAAGGGCTATAGCTCAGTTCGGTAGAGCAACTCGCTTACACGTGCGCCAATGCTTTTCAAAGGAACTTTTTTATTATGCAGTCAACATAATTGACCTTATTGCAAAATCAATGTCTTACTTAATGGATTCGAGAGAATAGGAGAACAGTAGCCTGACAAACAGCCGGTTCAGTCCGATTCAGGTGCCAATTCGGGTGCTTAATCAAATAGAACCCCTATTGATTTGCTAGTTGATAAGGTAAATATCCAGCCCGCTCAATGCTAGGCGTAATGAGGATAAGGGCCTCCAAAAAACTTCTTTTCGTTCTATGAACTTTAAGGTGTATGAAGTCTCATAGTCAACTCTTGCAGCGGAACGATAGAGACTCCATTTCACTTAGGTTGATTTTTTTAGGCCGGAGGCAGACCTAAGTCAAGGTAATCCTCCTTTGAAACACTTTGGTATTGCTCGTAGATGGATCATAATACAAATAATCAATCAGAGCACAGGGAGCCATCTTATTATCTTTCCATAAAGAAAAACTATGGTGGATTAACTGATCTTTACATCAGTTGATGAAAGAGCCCAATGCAGAAAAATGCATGTTGGGTCTTTGAAACAGTTCGAATCATTTCGATAATAATCTGTTTGATCTGTTTTACCGAGAAGGTCTACGGTTCGAATCCGTATAGCCCTAATATAATATATATGTCTTTTTTTTAGATTTTAGAATGAATCTCCTTTGTTTTCTTTAATATAGTTTTCTTTTCCTTATTAGTACTTGTTTATAGACTCAACGGTCGCTTGCGCCATAGAATAGAGGTAAAAGCATTACCATAGGCTCATTCATCGAAAATAATAGAGACAGGAAAAGAAAAAAGAATTTCTATCAAATCCATAGAAGAAAGGATACCTTATTTGAATTCCATCCTCCTTCAAATAGGATATGCTCTAAATCCCTAGACTTTCCTATAATGACTGCAACGATTTTCTCCATTTTGCCGATTCCT